TGATTCCTCATTTTTATCTCATATCATGACATAAGTAAGCAGTTCTTATTGTATCGGCCCAAAACCTCGCGAATTGATCTTTACGGTGCTTCCTCTAACAATTAGATCCTTTATCCATAGAATTCTATTATGGGCATATCTATTTCTTCATAATTTCGGCTTATATGAAGTCTCCTTCTTTGCTACAGCTGATAAAAATCGTTGTTTTGTACGATATATATGTAGAAAGCCCCCCTTTTTTATAGTATTTTACTATCCGATTTGCTCCCCTTTTCCTCTTTCTATAGTGAAGATAGTCGCACGTAATGACAGATCACGGCCATATTATTAAAAGCTTGTGGTAAGAATGGGTTTCGTTCTAGTGCCCGGAAATAATATTCCAAAGCTTTCGTATGTTCTCCGTTGCTTGTGTGGATAAGGCCTATGTTATAGAGTATATAACTTCGATCATAGGGATCAATTTCGAGTCGCGTAGCTTCATAATAATTTTGTAAAGCTTCCGCATAATTTCCTTCGGATTGAGCAGACATCCGTTACGGTCGTTCATTCTATTCAAAGAATCCCCGTTCCAGAACCGTACATGAGATTTTCACCTCATACGGCTCCTCCCTTCTGTGCATAATGAGAATAAAAAAATCCATGGAATCAAAATGCAATATTCTCACTATAAACTGAGAGGGGCTAGCGTTTTTACAAAAAATCTCTAGCCAACCCTCCTGCAAGAGGTATTTTCTTAACACCAAGCGCGTTAGTGCTATATAGAAAAAAAAGTAACTCCAACAATTTCTTTGTCCTCAACGCCCCCTATTTCCAGGAATTAGTCACTTCAACGATCTTCGATGGTTATACGGGTATCCAAAGTACGAACGAGATGGATGTTTGTTGTCCCAACCACTCTTGGTAGTCCCGATCCCGATAAGGAAAAGGGGTAATTTCTAACAAAGTTTTCATGTTGTTGATTCCTAAGTGTAGTGCCTCTTCCCCTATGCTGCCTATTGGTACTAGTGGAATGGGACTGTAATACAGAACCCATAGGCGTAACCTTTCGCTTAAAACTAGAATCAAAAATGGAAGCGTCTGAGGCTGCATCAACCGAGGATACACGACAGAAGGAATTGTTCTATTTTTAAACTTCACCTTCAACAAGCGTAGGTTATTTCAATAATATTTTTTCTTTCTATCCCGAATCCTGTGCCTTTCTCGTAAGACTGAGAACGATCAAGAAAGAAAAAAAGCAAATCGCACCATCTCTGTAATAGGTAAATGCCTCTTTTTCTCCTGAAGTTGTCGGAATTATTCGTAATAAAATATTGGCTACAATTGAAAAGGTCTTATCAATAAAATTTCCATTTATCCGCGATCTAGGCATAGTTAACAATCCATTCGATAATTCTTCGCATTACCTCTCGCGGGAAAAGAATCCCACAAAAAAGGAATTGTACAGTACGAAATAACATAAAAAAAGAATAACCATCCACTTTGTGATCATAGCGCGTATACACTATACAATCGAAATTCAAAAACCCATGGTATGATTCCGGAATTTGTAATAGATCCATGAGGTAAGGAGTTGTTGAGAAACCATTGTATATAAATATAATCACGATCGAATTTCATAGTATAAAATATGAATTCATCCGAGGATTCCGATTCATTCCAATTCATTGGTTTAATCCGGTATAAATATCAGAAAAAAACGACTTACAAATAGATCTATTCATGTTTGTTTTTAATGGCTTTTCACAAGAAGAAATATCGTTTTTTTATCTCCCAGAGGAAAATCTTTCTTTGATGAAACGTTTTCTATATTTTTTGATTCTATATTATCATTTTTATAATGAATCGGTCATACCTATACTGCAATACTCTGAATGGCTCGCTATTCACTCGGTTTCGGGGTCATAATCATAAGATTCTGTAGGAGAGATGGCCGAGCGGTTCAAGGCGTAGCATTGGAACTGCTATGTAGGCTTTTGTTTACCGAGGGTTCGAATCCCTCTCTTTCCGTACCTTCGCCTAATTCACGAACATTACTGACTGCAACGTATCAAATCAAATAAGAACAATAGATACCCTTATTCCAATAGTTATAACTTCGATATTCTATAATTGAATTGCTGCGGTACATAAAATATTGGAAAGAGTAGCCAAAGCATGAAAATATTCCCTCGATCCATTTTTGATACATGAAGGGTAGAAAAAGAAAATCCAGAGCAAGCCCCTTTCTTTACCTTAGGTCGATTTACTTCGCCAAAAAGGAGGCTAAATTCTAAATTCTCCGAACCCCTGTTTTTTCTTATTTTAGTTAGGTTCAAGTTTGGCGGGAATAATATTCTACGACTCGCAACTCCTTTATTTTCAAACCGACCCGCTTACGATCTATTATTTGATTGACGGATCCTTTATATTGGGATGAGTGAAGGGTCAAATGTTGTGGCAATTTCTTGTTGCGGGAGGATGAATCAAGATAATTTTGAATCAGAGCTCTAGATTTTTGTTCATCCCTTGTAGTAATAATATCTCCCGGTTTGCATCGATAACTTGGTATATCTACTATACGGCCATTAACTAAAATATGCCTATGATTAACTAATTGTCGGGCTCCAGGAATGGTCGAAGCCATACCTAATCGAAAAAGTATGTTATCCAAACGCATTTCAAGTAATTGTAGTAAAACCTGACCCGTTGATCCTTTGGCTTTTCCAGCGAGATGAACGTATTTAAGTAATTGTCTCTCTGTCAGACCATAATGAAAACGCAGTTTTTGTTTTTCTTCTAGACGAATACGATATTGAGATTTTTTCGGGCGCCGCGATGGGTTTTTGGGTTCCGTCGGCTTTTTACTAGTCGGCTTTTTACTAGTTAGTCCCGGTAAAACACCCAAACGGCGTATTTTTTTGAAACGAGGCCCTCGGTAACGAGACATAAAGACTCCTTATTTTATTTAAATTGGATTTTACAGAATAAACCTAAATTAAGACTGAACTAAACGATAAACGAAGCTAAATCCATTGTAGTACTAGTACTGTATTACAAAGAAGAATGAGATGAATTGTATCCATATCCAGACTCTTTTTTATTTGTATATACTATTAGGTTAGGTATACTTTTTTTCTTTGTTCGTTAGAGATCTAATTGCTCCAATCCATTTTGGATTCATAGTTGGAAGCTCTTAAGCCATAATGGATCAGCGATCCTTGGAGAAGGGGGAAGAAGTCTTTTCAATATTCCTTGATTTCAAGGAGACTCTAATTATTTTAATATATTATGTAAATGTAAAAAAAAAAAAGAACAAAGAGAGAAAAGCCGGCTATCGGAATCGAACCGATGACCATCGCATTACAAATGCGATGCTCTAACCCCTGAGCTAAGCGGGCTCACATAAAAGAAATTATGCCGTGCATAGGACTTTAGTAAACTACTCGAATTTTAGCTTAGTCTTAACTATTGCATATTCATATATGAATACTAATATTATTGTGTTATAGTAACATATTATTAGATTAGATTCGAATATATATTCTAGATAAAGATAATAATTATATATGAAATATCTAGAATATAGAAATAGGATATTGGTATATCATTTAGTTATATATAATAAAATAGAATTAGAATATTCGAGTGGATTAACTCGATTATACTGGGGTAGCCCTAAGGAAAAGATAAGGATCCAATTCAGATTATATAGAATTCCTCTGGTTTCGGGTAGGGGCGAAAAAAAAAGAATGGATCCTTCGAGTATTCCAAATCCCAACGTAAAAATTCGAGTAAGAGAGGTATATATATGTGGTATATATCCATCCATATTGAATTGCGGATACATCCATGATAGAATCATTTTGATTGGACGAAATACAAATACAGGTTCTCTGCTATATGAAAGAAAATAGGCAGGAAATCAAACAAAAACAAATAGGAGGGGACCTAGACACTTTTATATAGAAATGCGTATCATATCTCATATCTATTAAACGTAAATGGCTCAAAATAAATGAACGAAAGAAGGGATCCCAACGAGATCCTAGTCTCAAAACAAAAAACAGAGAGAGGGGATATGGCGAAATTGGTAGACGCTACGGACTTGATTGGGTTGAGCCTTAATTATGGAAACATACTAAGTGAGAACTTTCAAATTCAGAGAAACCCTGGAATTAAAAACGGGCAATCCTGAGCCAAATCCTGGTTTCAGAAAACAAAAAAAAAAAGGGTTCAAAAAGCAAGAATACAAAAAGAAAAGGATAGGTGCAGAGACTCAATGGAAGCTGTTCTAACGAATCGAGTTGACTGCTTTGATCGAGGAATGAATCCTTCTATTTTTAAAATTCCAGAAAGGATGAACCCATATACGTACATATACGTAATAAAATACCAAAGATTAATCCGAATCTTTCTTTTTTATTTTTATATATGTTATATGCAAAATGGAAGAATTCTTGTGAATCGACTCCAAGTTTAAGTAAGAATCGAATACTCACGGATCAAATAAGTCACTCCATAATCTGATAGATCTTTCGTTTAAAGAACTAACGAATTGGACGAGAATAAAGATAGAGTCCCATTATACATGTCAACATCAATACTGGCAAAAATGAAATTTATAGTAAGAGGAAAATCCGTCGACTTTTGAAATCGTGAGGGTTCAAGTCCCTCTATCCCCAATAAAAAGTTCGCTTTACCCCCCCTAATTATACTATATTTATATTCTATATATTATAGAACTTTTTATTTATCTTATCCCTTTTTCCGCGGTTCCACATTAGTTATGTTTCTCTACCATTCATGTATCAATATCAAAAATGGATCGTGAGAGAACCCTTTCTCTCTTCTCACACGCCTTGTGATATATGTGCAAATCAGCATCCATTACAAAGTCTTCTTTTTGCCTATACAAGACCAAGAAATTCCAGGGCCTGGGTTAAGGCTTTGTAATGCTTTTTGAATCTATTTAATTGACTAACATAGACCCCAGCCCTCCGTATGGGGTTGGTGGGAAGGGT